GTATCTGGAAGTACCGTTTGTGGAACTTCAATATCCACGGGCTTATTAGCTAAATGGCAATTGGCACATACAATACGACCAGTCGCTTCTCGCGGATTTTCATAACCCTGCTGTGCAAAAATGGGATATGCACTTGAAATGGATGGCCGAGTTATGATATATATCATGAGCGATACGGAAATGGATCGAGTAATTTGTTCCTTTATCCAAGAAAAAGTCTTTCTAGTTTGCATGGTCCAACCATTGAGCCCAAAAATGTCTACAATAAATTTGGTAGGTCGCTAACCTAGTTCCCTATCCGCAATTCTGCTATTTACTGGAATAATTTTACTGGAATAAATAATATTAATATATAGAATAAATCTTTGGGATGGGTAGAAAAATAAAGAGTAAGTATGATTTTACATGCTTTGCTTCTGTACAACTACAAAGTAAGAAACGTTAGAATTGAATTGGATTAATATCAGTAGATCCTTTTTTAATCATTCATTGAATGATAAATCACTACAAGTGACGGAGAAACACGATTTAAATAACGAAAAATCCAAAATTTAAATAGAGTATCTAGAATGACTGGAAAAGTAGAAACAAGACCAGATATAATTTGATCATTATGAGCAAATCCAAAATCTTTGTAGACAAAGCCAATCATTAGTTCCCAACCATGGGGCGAATGGAATCCGATACATAAATCTGTTAATAAAAGAATCGAAAAAGCCTTTATTGTGTCACTTAAGTTATATAGAAATTCCTGAGCCCAAGAGTTAAGAATAACAAGTTCTTTATTACCCAAAATTGAATAACCACTTAGAATAACGAAACAGATTATATTTGTCAAGAAGTGCAAAATCGTATGGATATGATCCTCATTGTGTATCTTGATTAATTGGAGCGTTTCTTTGTGAATTCCTATACGAAGGTGTGTCTCCGAGTATTCCTTGATCATTTCCTCCAAAAGAAAGATTTCCTCCAATTCTATGAATTTTTCTAGAATATTTTTTTCTTGAATATCATTCAAAAAAATTTCAGATTGCCTAGTATTCCACCAATAAGTAACCCAAGATTCCAGACTTTTATTAAATGAGAGAGAAATCCACCAGGGCAAAAATACTATAGATGCAAGATATAAAAGAGGGTTGAATGCTTTCTTTTTTGACATTTTTTCATTTCGTCTATGAATTTTTAATGAACTGACCTCATTAGTTGACTCTACGCTATCCAATATTTCTCTCATGCATGAGTTCTATTACAAAGTATCGAACTTATGAATCTATTCACTGTTTTGTTTTTTATTTGTGATTTCGGAGTTAGTCTTTGAATGTAGAAAGAATACAGATTCGAATTCAAAGAGTTAACAAAAAAATATTATATTGTTTCCAGATATAGTAATTGGTCAAATTCGAAGCAAGTATCTCCCTTTTCGACGAATCAATGACTGCCTGAAAAAACCGCTTTATTTAGGTAATGAATATTCTTTTCTATCATTATATCAAAATATCTTATATTTTTAAAAAATTTCACTGACTACTCAGAGTCCGGAATAAAAAAATTTATGTATTTCGAACTGCTTTGATAGAAAATAGAAAGGATGAATCCATTTTTTCGATTTGTTACTTAATTTTTTTTGTTATTGAATTAAGTTGTGTAGATTTCCATACACATAAAAGACCACAAAAATGGTTTTGTTTTGTGGTTGTTACGTTACGTATACGTCTTCTTTGACTAGAATGAGCGTTATGAATAAACTTCAGTTAAGTTATGGTATAGAAAAGGGGGATTCTTTAGTTTTTCCTTCCTGCTGAAAAAGCATTCACCCTCTCAGCTCATTTCTCAAAATACTTCAATCGGTACACGCAAGAAATAGGCCAATTCGGCAGCTTTTTGTTCGATTTCCCGTGGAGTAACATTCTCATCAGTACGAGTCAAGGGAATGGCCCCCTGGCCTCTGATATCCATATAAAGGACACGGCGAGCATAAATACCCTCTTTAACTTCTATTCTGACGGACTGAATATCCTTTATAAGGAATCGGAGTAAGATGCGACGATTTTTTCCAGGGAATCCCCAACGAAAAATACACACCATTCCTTCTTTTCTATCGAATCGATCATAACCACCCCCTACATTCCACGAAATTGTGCACCACAAATAGGAGCTAATAAAGAGACCCGCGATCCCATAGAAAGACATCACAATCCCTTGTGGAAAAAAAAGGATTTGCTGAGACGGAAATAAAGATATCAAGTTTCTCCCAAGATAACTGGAAGTTCCAACCAATAAGAATCCTAATGAACCTAAAAAAAGGATAATGGCCCAGCAGAAATTACTTGTTTTTCGCGACCCCGTTATAGGTTGTATCCATATATGTTCTGATCGACAACTCATACTTGATCTGGTTTCGTTTTATTGGAATTGAGAGAATACCCTAGACTTTACTCTTTTTGTTTCCGAAGTAACTCTCATCAACTAGTACTAGTTTGATGTTAACCTTTAAGAGTAA